TTGTTTCTCCTTAATTTTATTTAAATTTTGAATCTACTCCTTCGAAGAAAAGAAAATAAGTCTCTTGAAATTTTGAACCTCCGATTGTATCCGAACGAGAGGAATGTTGAAAAGTCACTACGAACCCGAAACATACCATTGGAAAGTGATTCAGTAATTAAACCTTCATGAATCCATTTTTGTTCTTTCATTCCAGGTAACCCCTTTAATTATCAACTCATGGAGTAGGAGTGATATTAGACAACCTTTCCTCTTTTTTCAAAAAAAAATAGGAAGTTTTCCTACGGATGCAATTCGTAGATCATAAAGATCACCATATATATAACAAAATTTCTCCCCCGATTCCTTCTAGTCGAGCCTCTCGGTCTGTCATTATACCTCGAGAAGTCGAAAGAATTACAATACCCATTCCTCCTAAAATCCTAGGAATTCGTTGATGGTTGGAATAGATTCGTAGGCCGGGTCGGCTGATACGTTTTAAAACAGTTCTATATGGCCCTTTTCTATTCCTTCTATGTCGCAGAGTTGAAACCAAGAAATATTTCTTGCTTACTCGATGTTTTCTCACATTTTCGATAAAGCCTTCGCGTAGAAGTATTTTAACAATGTTTTCAGTGATATTTGTAGATGCTATTCGAACCGTTCCTTTTTTATCCATGTCAGCATTTCGTATAGAAGTTATTATTTCGGCAATAGTGTCCCTACCCATGATGAACTATAATTATTTGTGCCTCCGGGTTTTTATATAATCAGCATGCTCTACTCTTTTTTTTTCATGAATTATTAAAGGTATATGCGTGAGAAACAATCTACTAATGCATTCTACTAATTAATGGAATCTAATTCAGTTCAGATATCTTACTATGAACCTCCCTTTTTTTATGTTTTATTATGTTTTCATCTATTAGTATTTATTTAGAATCTATTTATAATACCTCAGGAGCTAATGAGACTATTTTAGTAAAATTCAACTGTCTCAATTCCCGAGCGATCGCACCAAAAACTCGAGTTCCTTTGGGATTTCCTTCTTGATCAATGACAACTGCTGCATTGTCATCATATTGTATTATCATACCATTGTCACGTTTGAGTTCTTTACATGTACGTACAATTACAGCTCTGATCACTTCTGATCTTTGTAGAGGCATATTGGGAACTGCTTCTTTGATTACAGCAACAATAACGTCACCAATATGAGCATATCGGCGATTACTAGCTCCTATGATTCGAATACACATTAATTCTCTAGCCCCGCTGTTGTCCGCTACATTTAAATAGGTCTGAGGTTGAATCATATCATTCTTATTATTTTTCTCTTTTTTCTTTCAATGCTAACTAACTAAAGGGCGAAGAAAAAAAGAAGAAAGATTGTTTGTCCAGAAATAAAAAAACTGCGGTTTTTTCATCACAAGGCCCCTTTCCTTTCGTTCCATATCCCTATCCCGCAATAACGAATTGAGTTCGTATAGGCATTTTGGACGCAGCTATAGAAATAGCTTCTCTGGCTACAATTTCTGATACTCCACCCATTTCATAAAGTATTCGACCCGGTTTAACGACGGATACCCAATATTCGGGAGATCCTTTCCCCGAACCCATACGTGTTTCGGTAGGCCTTACTGTAACAGGTTTGTCTGGAAATATACGTACCCATATTTTTCCACCACGACGCGCATATCGTGCCATGGCTCGTCGCCCCGCTTCTATTTGTCTAGATGTGATCCAAGCGGGTTCAAGTGCCTGAAGGGCGTATCCGCCGAAACAAATTCGATTGCCTCGATAAGATATTCCCTTCATTCTTCCTCTATGTTGTTTACGAAATCTGGTTCTTTTGGGGTTATAGTTGATGGTTGTTTCTCAATGCCATCTCTACTGCAGAACTGGACATGAGAGTTTCTTCTCATCCAGCTCCTCGCGAATGAAACGATTCAATAATATTGTATATATTTTGAATTGAATGAATAATGAATCATGGAATTTTTTGAGATATAATCTGTCACGTACACGTAGGAATAAAATAAAATGAGAAATTCCATTTTATAATTAATGAATCTTCATTTATTTTTACCTTTATTTTATTTATTTTTATTGAATTGCCCAAAACTTAGCAATCCAGTAAGGCTTTCGCGGGCGAATATTTGCTCTTTCAACATCCCTTTCATTCGTAGGGGCGTTCCATGACCTATCAGAATAAATGAATTGGTTCTTGGCTCGTTCCGCCATCCCACCCAATGAATCATTAGGATTCGTTTTCAAGGGAATCTTCCTCAGTCACAGGTTCTGTCGTTCCCATCGCTTCTCGATTAATGACTAGGCCCGAACTCTGCAATGGAGCTCCTAATAAAATTTGTTCCTGAATCAATCTTCTCAGTCTTTATTGACTCGGCGCTCTTTATTCTTTTTTATTTTTCGTATAAATTGTATTCATATTCATCGAATCTAATTATTAATTATGGACGAATACATTAATGCTTTATTACATTGCCTTTTATAAGATAGTTCATAGACCATACATATTGGAATCATATATCATTGCTATTCTTTTTCTTTCTTTCTCTCACCCCTCCATTTATCCATATCCCTTTGTTTTTGCTTCACAACCTTATAGATTGATTTTTCTTTTATGTAAAAAAAAATGCTTCAGTTGCTACAACAATATGATCAATACATCATATAGCGACTGGTTCCTTGGATCCAGATAATACGAAGCAATGAGCTGGTTATTAGTTATATAGTTATTAGTTCATACTAGGGGATGGCCCTTTGTTTTTTAATCCTAACCTAACTCTAAATAAAAAACCAACGAGTCACACACTAAGCATAGCAATTATATGGAGATGGAGTCAATCGAATTGTTATTCAACCCTATAGAATTAAGAATTCGAAAAAATTCTCATTTTTTTGATTGAACGGAAAAAAATGAACGAGTTTGTGATTTTTTATTAAATTGCCGGATGGATGGAACAGAAAGACAACGAAAGGCCCATTATTCCTCGTCTGCAAATATCCAAATTTTGATTCCTAATGCCCCATAGATAGTTCGAACTGTATAGGAACAATAATCAATTTTGGCTCGAATGGTTTGTAGGGGAACCCTACCTTCTCTGATCCATTCGACACGTGCTATTTCCTTTCCGTCGATACGCCCTGCAATTTGTACTTGAATTCCCTTTGTATCTGCTTTTTCAGTTAATTCAATAGCTTTTTTCATTGCCTTTCGAAACGAAACTCTATTCTTTAATTGTTCGGCTATAAATTCTGCAAGAATATTAGGTTGTCCATACGGTTTTTCAACTCTTGTGATAGCAATGTTAAGTTTTTGGTTCACAGAATGAAATTCTTTTTGTGCATTGCTCTGTAATTCTTCAATTCCTCGCGGGCTGCCCTCTATGAACAATTTTGGGAATCCCATATATATTATGACCTGGATCAGATCGATTCTTTTTTTAATCTTTATGCGTGCAATTCCCTCGGCACCCGAGGATATTTTCCTATTTTTTTGTACATAATTCTTGATACAATCCTGTATTTTTTGATCTTCCTGGAGACCCTCGGAATAACTTTTTGGTTGTGCAAACCAAACAGAATGATGACTTTGGGTTGTACCAAGTCGGAAACCGAGTGGATTTATTTTTTGTCCCATAGCACCTCGCTATCTCTATAAGGCCATATCATTTCTCTATTAGCCCACGTCATTCTGTTACGATATAGCATATGATCCATCATATATAGATACCTCTCTCTGACATCTTTATACTTATCTTTATATACCCATCCATATTTTCTTAACCATATGAAATAGTTTTTCTCTTTAGATGTATCTTTCAATACAATAGTTATATGACAGGTGGGTCTTTTTATCGGATAACTACGTCCTCGGGCTCGGGGTTTTAACTTTTTCATGCTAGTACCTTCATTAACTTCGGCTTGACTAATGATTAAAGCCGTTTCGTTGAATCCCATATTGTGACTAGCATTTGCTGCTGCAGAATAAACTAATTTTAAAATGGGATAACACGCTCGATAAGGCATGAGTTCTAGTATCATAAGTGTTTCCTCGTAGGGACGCCCACGAATCTGATCAATTACTCTTCGCGCTTTATGAGCAGACATACGTATATGTTGACCTAAAGCGTATACTTCTACATCTGGGTCACTCTTTATCATAAGGTTCACCTCCCACCAATAAACGATGAGCACCCATATCCACTTTATTAATTAATATATTAACGACGAGATTTATTATCGTTTCTCGCATGCCCCCGGAAATTCAGAGTAGGTGCAAATTCTCCCAATTTGTGACCTACCATAC